TGCGCTATAGTTAGCTCAGCACCAATCAAGAATCCCCAAGGAATTCCAAGAATTCTTGGTATACATTTGTTCCAACTCTCAACCCTCTTTTCTAGATTCATGGATATTGAATCAATCGAACGCACTTCTAAGACCTGTTCTACTTTTGGAAGACCCTGTGTTATATCACCAGATCTCGATTTTTCATATATAAATGTAACTAATGTATCTCCTTCGTAAAGGGTTTCCCCATAATGGCCATGAACAGTTGCTCCGGGGGTGGCCAAATAAGGCTTAGCTGATCGTATCACTATCGAGTCAACTTGAACAAGTATAACTTGACCCGATTTGAGGGGCGGTCCATTTTTGGCTATACATACATTTTCACAAATAAACTGTCCAAGACTAATTATTTTAGATGTCTCTGCACAATAATTGTGATGGAGAAAAGACCAATTCAAATTGAATGGATTTAAAATAATGTTACGGCATGGATCGGGATTAAAAATTTTTCCATTTTCATCCATTAAATAATATTTTAATTTAATCACTTGAAAAGTCTGTTTTAAATTGTCAAGTTGCAAATATTTAGTTACTAAGATCTGATTATGAGTTATTAAATGGTAAGATGAATAAAAATTCTCAATTGGAAGGCATGTTCCTAAAGGGCCCAATGAATTCCTAATTGGAATTAGGGGATCTTTTTTAATTGATTCTTTTATCACACTGTGATATTTTACATCTTTGAATGGCTCCATTCGAGAACAATTGGCTGCTGACAAAATTATCAACGACTGACATTCCTTATTTCTATTCAACAACGTATGAATAGTTCCTTGAGGTTGGTTAAGAGATTGTTGAATTTTTGCCTTGGAATAGGAATAAATGGCAGAAAAGGGGTTGATATTGGTACAATCTGATCCATTATCAGAGAGCAATCCTGACCCCGACGGATCATTCCTTTTTCCGATATACGAAATAGGGGATTTCACTAAGTTGATTCTTAGGAAATGTCGAATCAAACCATTTGTCCTTATTTCAACAAAAGAAGCACGGGCTTCTTCGCAAGAAGAACTTTTTTTGTCTTGGTTCCAATTCAATACTAAACAAGTCCGAACTAATTGAATACTTGTGTCAGAAATTCCTCGAATCGGTTTGCCATTTCCATAAAGGATATAATTGACAATTCGAAGTTGCACATTATCCCTTTCCTGCAATGGATCCGGTGGAAAAAGGGTTCCTAAATTTATACCGTCCGTTATTTCATATGTGACGACAGGTCGAACTAAAACAAAAAACCTTTTCTTACTAGGTGTAATTCGTTGGACATAGATCCAATTTTTAACTTTTTTGTATTCCTTGGAATTTCTTTTTCCTGTTCCTGGTGGTATCAAAACGCCGGTATGTCTGGATATCTTATCCGTCTCTCCAGGAAAATGGATATCTCCAGAAAAGATTTTCAGTTCAATTCGTTTTTTTTTTCTCTCCACCCGGACCAACCCACCGACTCGGCTTCTTAGATTTAAGGTGATTTGTGTATCGACCCCAACGATACTATTGTTCCGTACCATTATGGAAGAAGATCCGGGCAAGATATGCACCTCTTCAGGAATGAAAAAAAATCGATCTACTTTCATTTGGTATTTTGGCCTAAATTCCTTGACTCCTCGATACTCAATCAAATCCTCTTTTTTGATGACTGAATGCGTTTCTATAGTCCCATATTTAATAATGCCCGAACTCTTTCTTCTGTATCGAGGATCATCGAAATAAGCAAGAATACTATTTCGACGGAAAATACCATTTACGGGGATTTCAATCGAGATACCTGAACAGGGCATTAGTTCATTCTCGAGTTCTTGAATCGAGTGTAGTGGAATGATGAATTTATTTCTTCGCCTTTTTGACAATAAATCAGAATTCCCGTGAAGAATAGGCGAATATACGAGATTATACTGACCAGTACATATGATTCGATTAAGGTCTGAATAATCAGGAATCCTATCTTCTTTTTGACCATAAAAATCCGAACTAAACAATTTCTGCCTCGCCTGATCATTGGTTACTGAGAGGTTAGAAGTATATCTTCGCTTGCCAGAAAGAGAATGCGCATTCATTTGATCCTGATCCTTGTGGATCGAAAGGTAGACTAGACTGGACCTGCACGGCCCTCCTAATAATATCCATAAATGACTTGTTTTTGGTAATAGATGAACATTACCATATGTAAATTCGGGTGCATGATAGACATCGGTACTCCAGTGCATTTCTCCGTCTGAATCAGAATAAATATGTTTTCGAACCTTCTCTTTAAAATTCAAAGTGGATATTCCTGCGCGAATCTCAGCAATTACTTGTTCTGATTCTACATATTGATCGTTTTGAACTAAAAGCAAACTTTTGGGTGGAATATTCACATTATGTAGAATATCTTCACTCTCAATAGTTACATACAAGTCTATAGAACATAGAAAGGCGGGATGCCCATGACGTGTACGTGTCGGATGAACCAAGTCCTCAT